TCGGCTTTGCGCTATAGTTAGCTCAGCACCAATCAAGAATCCCCAAGGAATTCCAAGAATTCTTGGTATACATTTGTTCCAACTCTCAACCCTCTTTTCTAGATTCATGGATATTGAATCAATCGAACGCACTTCTAAGACCTGTTCTACTTTTGGAAGACCCTGTGTTATATCACCAGATCTCGATTTTTCATATATAAATGTAACTAATGTATCTCCTTCGTAAAGGGTTTCCCCATAATGGCCATGAACAGTTGCTCCGGGGGTGGCCAAATAAGGCTTAGCTGATCGTATCACTATCGAGTCAACTTGAACAAGTATAACTTGACCCGATTTGAGGGGCGGTCCATTTTTGGCTATACATACATTTTCACAAATAAACTGTCCAAGACTAATTATTTTAGATGTCTCTGCACAATAATTGTGATGGAGAAAAGACCAATTCAAATTGAATGGATTTAAAATAATGTTACGGCATGGATCGGGATTAAAAATTTTTCCATTTTCATCCATTAAATAATATTTTAATTTAATCACTTGAAAAGTCTGTTTTAAATTGTCAAGTTGCAAATATTTAGTTACTAAGATCTGATTATGAGTTATTAAATGGTAAGATGAATAAAAATTCTCAATTGGAAGGCATGTTCCTAAAGGGCCCAATGAATTCCTAATTGGAATTAGGGGATCTTTTTTAATTGATTCTTTTATCACACTGTGATATTTTACATCTTTGAATGGCTCCATTCGAGAACAATTGGCTGCTGACAAAATTATCAACGACTGACATTCCTTATTTCTATTCAACAACGTATGAATAGTTCCTTGAGGTTGGTTAAGAGATTGTTGAATTTTTGCCTTGGAATAGGAATAAATGGCAGAAAAGGGGTTGATATTGGTACAATCTGATCCATTATCAGAGAGCAATCCTGACCCCGACGGATCATTCCTTTTTCCGATATACGAAATAGGGGATTTCACTAAGTTGATTCTTAGGAAATGTCGAATCAAACCATTTGTCCTTATTTCAACAAAAGAAGCACGGGCTTCTTCGCAAGAAGAACTTTTTTTGTCTTGGTTCCAATTCAATACTAAACAAGTCCGAACTAATTGAATACTTGTGTCAGAAATTCCTCGAATCGGTTTGCCATTTCCATAAAGGATATAATTGACAATTCGAAGTTGCACATTATCCCTTTCCTGCAATGGATCCGGTGGAAAAAGGGTTCCTAAATTTATACCGTCCGTTATTTCATATGTGACGACAGGTCGAACTAAAACAAAAAACCTTTTCTTACTAGGTGTAATTCGTTGGACATAGATCCAATTTTTAACTTTTTTGTATTCCTTGGAATTTCTTTTTCCTGTTCCTGGTGGTATCAAAACGCCGGTATGTCTGGATATCTTATCCGTCTCTCCAGGAAAATGGATATCTCCAGAAAAGATTTTCAGTTCAATTCGTTTTTTTTTTCTCTCCACCCGGACCAACCCACCGACTCGGCTTCTTAGATTTAAGGTGATTTGTGTATCGACCCCAACGATACTATTGTTCCGTACCATTATGGAAGAAGATCCGGGCAAGATATGCACCTCTTCAGGAATGAAAAAAAATCGATCTACTTTCATTTGGTATTTTGGCCTAAATTCCTTGACTCCTCGATACTCAATCAAATCCTCTTTTTTGATGACTGAATGCGTTTCTATAGTCCCATATTTAATAATGCCCGAACTCTTTCTTCTGTATCGAGGATCATCGAAATAAGCAAGAATACTATTTCGACGGAAAATACCATTTACGGGGATTTCAATCGAGATACCTGAACAGGGCATTAGTTCATTCTCGAGTTCTTGAATCGAGTGTAGTGGAATGATGAATTTATTTCTTCGCCTTTTTGACAATAAATCAGAATTCCCGTGAAGAATAGGCGAATATACGAGATTATACTGACCAGTACATATGATTCGATTAAGGTCTGAATAATCAGGAATCCTATCTTCTTTTTGACCATAAAAATCCGAACTAAACAATTTCTGCCTCGCCTGATCATTGGTTACTGAGAGGTTAGAAGTATATCTTCGCTTGCCAGAAAGAGAATGCGCATTCATTTGATCCTGATCCTTGTGGATCGAAAGGTAGACTAGACTGGACCTGCACGGCCCTCCTAATAATATCCATAAATGACTTGTTTTTGGTAATAGATGAACATTACCATATGTAAATTCGGGTGCATGATAGACATCGGTACTCCAGTGCATTTCTCCGTCTGAATCAGAATAAATATGTTTTCGAACCTTCTCTTTAAAATTCAAAGTGGATATTCCTGCGCGAATCTCAGCAATTACTTGTTCTGATTCTACATATTGATCGTTTTGAACTAAAAGCAAACTTTTGGGTGGAATATTCACATTATGTAGAATATCTTCACTCTCAATAGTTACATACAAGTCTATAGAACATAGAAAGGCGGGATGCCCATGACGTGTACGTGTCGGATGAACCAAG